AATGAATTGCCTGACAAAAGGATTACTTTGATAGAGTAAAACATGTAATTTTATTACATTCATTATATTTAATAGAATTAAACTATTTCTAAAAGCATCAAAAACTTTTGTGCATCATACACTAAAATATAAAAAGATAAGCTAACTAAGCTACTGGGTTCATACCCCAATTATAAAGGTTAAATCCTTTTCTTTTTAATCTTTAATAATTCTTCAAAAATTTTATTCTTTAGAATTTTATTAATAGGAACATTAATTTCTATCTCAGCTAATTCTTGACTAGGAGCTTGAATAGGACTAGAAATTAATTTATTGTCTTTTATCCCCCTAATAAGAGATAATAAATTAATATCTACTGAAGCATCCCTTAAATACTTTCTTACCCAAGCATTAGCTTCTTCTGTTCTTCTATTTGCAGTAATTATATTTCTATTAAATTTAAATATCAAAAATTCTACTTTCTTTACAGAAAGAATAATTTTTTCATCTTTACTTTTAAAAAGAGGATCAGCTCCTTTCCATTTTTGATTCCCTAATGTAATAGAAGGTTTATCTTGATTTAATTCATTAATTTTAATAACTTGACAAAAAATTGCTCCTATAATATTAATATCTTATATTATTTTAAAACCATTAATTATAGTAAGAATTATCTTTTCAAGATTAATTGGAGCTTTAGGAGGTTTAAACCAAACCTCTTTACGAAAATTAATAGCTTATTCTTCTATTAATCATTTAAGATGAATATTAATAGCTATATTTAATAATAATTTACTATGAATTACTTATTTTATTTTTTATACTTTTTTAACTTTTACTATAATTTATCTATTTAACTTATTTAAAATTTCTCATATTAATCAATTATTTTCTCTACCTTTTTATTCAAAAATTATAAAATTTTTTATTTTTATCAATTTATTATCCTTAGGAGGTTTACCTCCTTTTTTAGGTTTTCTGCCCAAATGATTAGTTATCCAATCATTAACTATAAACAATCAAATAACTATTCTTTCCTTTATAGTATTTATAACACTAATTACACTTTACTTTTATATACGACTTACCTACAGAGCCTTTATGCTAAATTACTATGAAAATAATTGATTAAATTATTCTTCTTTTAATTCAATTTACCTATTAACATTTTTCATCTGCTCATTTATTTCATTGTTTGGTTTATTCTTAATTTCTTCCTTATATTTCCTATCTTAAGGTTTTAAGTTAAATAAACTAATAGCCTTCAAAGCTATAAATATAAGAACAATCTTTTAAACCTAAAAAAAAAAAAAAAAAAAAAAATGTTTTTATTTTTAAGCCTTAGTATTAAAAATACTCCTTTAGAATTGCAGTCTAATGTCATAATTGACTATAAAGCTATCTTTATATTAAATTTTAATTATACTTATTTTATATTATATGATTAAAGAGAATAATCTCATAAATAGATTTACAGTCTATTGCCTAACTTCAGCCATTTAATCGCGACAATGGTTATTCTCTACAAATCATAAAGATATTGGTACCTTATATTTTATTTTTGGAGCTTGAGCTGGAATAATAGGAACCTCATTTAGTATTCTAATTCGAATAGAATTAGGTCACCCAGGATCTCTAATTGGAGATGATCAAATCTATAATGTAATTGTAACAGCACATGCTTTTATTATAATTTTCTTTATAGTTATACCTATTATAATTGGTGGTTTTGGAAATTGATTAATTCCTTTAATACTAGGAGCTCCAGATATAGCTTTTCCACGAATAAACAATATAAGCTTTTGACTTTTACCTCCTGCATTAACTCTCCTCCTGATGAGAAGTCTAGTGGAAACTGGAGCTGGGACAGGATGAACTGTTTATCCACCTTTATCATCTAATATTGCCCATGGTGGAGCTTCTGTAGATTTAGCTATTTTTTCTCTTCATCTTGCAGGTATTTCTTCTATTTTAGGAGCTGTAAATTTTATTACTACTGTTATTAATATACGATCCTCAGGTATTTCTCTAGATCGAATACCCTTATTTGTTTGATCAGTTGTAATTACTGCTTTTTTATTACTTTTATCCCTCCCTGTTTTAGCAGGAGCAATTACTATACTATTAACAGACCGAAATTTTAATACTTCATTTTTTGATCCAGCTGGAGGAGGAGACCCAATTTTATACCAACACTTATTTTGATTTTTTGGTCACCCTGAAGTATATATTCTAATTTTACCAGGATTTGGAATAATCTCTCATATTATTAGACAAGAAGCAGGAAAAAAAGAAACTTTTGGAGCTTTAGGAATAATTTACGCTATATTAGCTATTGGACTTCTAGGATTTATTGTTTGAGCTCATCATATATTTACAGTAGGAATAGATGTTGATACACGAGCATATTTTACATCAGCTACTATAATTATTGCCGTACCAACAGGTATTAAAATTTTTAGTTGACTTGCCACATTATATGGAACTCAATTAAATTTTTCACCTACAATACTCTGATCACTAGGATTTGTTTTTTTATTTACAGTTGGTGGATTAACTGGAATTATTTTAGCTAATTCTTCTATCGATATTATCCTTCACGATACATATTATGTAGTTGCACATTTTCATTATGTTCTTTCTATAGGAGCAGTTTTTGCAATTATAGCAGGATTTATCCATTGATATCCCTTATTTACTGGTTTAACTTTAAATAAAACTCTTCTAAAAAGTCAATTTGTAATTATATTTATTGGTGTAAATTTAACTTTTTTCCCTCAACATTTTTTAGGATTAGCAGGTATACCTCGACGATATTCAGATTACCCTGATGCATACACAACTTGAAATTTAATTTCTTCTATTGGTTCAACAATTTCTTTACTAGGAATTATTTTTTTTCTTTATATTATATGAGAAAGTTTAATTTATAAACATCAAGTTCTTTATCCTATACAACTAAGTTCTTCAATTGAATGATTCCAAAATACCCCTCCTTCTGAACATAGCTACTCTGAACTTCCTCTATTAAATAATTTCTAATATGGCAGATTAGTGCAATGGATTTAAGCTCCATAAATAAAGTACTTTACTTTTATTAGAATGAATGTCAACATGAACTAACCTTAGATTCCAAGATAGAGCTTCACCTTTAATAGAACAATTAATTTTTTTTCATGACCACTCTCTTTTAATTTTAACAATAATTACTATTTTTGTAGGATATTTATTAATATCTTTATTTTTTAATAAATTAGTAAATCGATATTTATTACATGGACAATCAATTGAAATTATTTGAACTATTTTACCAGCAATCATTCTTGTTTTTGTAGCCTTTCCTTCACTTCGACTTTTATATTTACTTGACGAAACTAATGAACCTTCCCTTACTTTAAAAACAATTGGTCATCAATGATACTGAACATATGAATATTCTGATTTCAAAAATATTGAATTTGATTCATATATAATTCCAACAAATGAATTATTAAATAATAACTTTCGTTTATTAGATGTTGACAATCGTGTCATTATCCCAATTAATTCATATATTCGAATTATAGTAACTGCTGCTGATGTAATTCATTCCTGAACTATTCCATCATTAGGAGTAAAAGTAGATGGAACACCAGGACGTTTAAATCAAACTAACTTCTTTATTAATCGCCCTGGTTTATTTTACGGACAATGTTCAGAAATTTGTGGAGCCAACCATAGTTTTATACCAATTGTAATTGAAAGTATTCCAATCAAATATTTTATTAAATGAATTATAAATAATAAATAATAAATATATCTATAATTTTTCATTAGATGACTGAAAGCAAGTACTGGTCTCTTAAACCATTCAATAGTAAATTAGCACTTACTTCTAGTGAAAAAAATTAGTTAATAAATAACATTAGTTTGTCAAACTAAAATTATCACCAATTGATGATATTTTTTAATTCCACAAATATCCCCAATTAATTGATTAAGTTTATTTATTATTTTTTCTATTACATTCGTAATCTTTAATATAATAAATTATTTTAATTTTTTCCCTTCAACACCTAAATCTCACTTTTCAAAAAATAAAATAAATAATTCAATAAATTGAAAATGATAACAAATTTATTTTCAGTATTTGATCCTTCTTCAAGTTTTTTAAATTTATCATTAAATTGATTAAGAACTTTTTTAGGAATTCTTATAATTCCTACTACATACTGATTAATACCTTCACGATATCATATTATATGAAATAGTATTACTTTTACTCTTCATAAAGAATTTAAAACATTACTAGGACCTTTAAGTTCCAATGGATCCTCATTGATCTTTATTTCTTTATTTTCTATAATTCTTTATAATAATTTTATAGGATTATTCCCTTATATTTTTACTAGAACTAGTCATTTAACCTTTACATTAACAATAGCTCTACCATTATGACTATCTTTTATATTATTTGGATGAATTAATAATACTCAACATATATTTACTCATTTAGTCCCACAAGGAACTCCAGCAGTATTAATACCTTTTATAGTATGTATTGAAACAATTAGAAATATTATTCGTCCAGGCACATTAGCAGTTCGATTAACAGCTAATATAATTGCTGGCCATTTACTTTTAACTCTTTTAGGTAACACTGGACCTTCCCTATCATCTATATTAATTAGAATTCTATTAATTACTCAAATTGCCTTACTAATTTTAGAATCAGCAGTTTCAATAATTCAAGCTTATGTTTTCGCTGTACTTAGAACTTTATACTCTAGAGAAGTAAATTAATGTCAACACATTCAAATCATCCATTCCATTTAGTAGATTACAGACCATGACCATTAACTGCTTCAATTGGAGCTATAACAACTGTTGTTGGAATAGTAAAATGATTTCATGAATTTAATACTTCATTATTTTTATTAGGAAATATTATTACTATCATAACCGTTTATCAATGATGACGAGACGTTTCTCGAGAAAGAACATTCCAAGGACTTCACACCTATTCAGTAACTATAGGTTTACGATGAGGAATAATTTTATTTATTTTATCAGAAATTTTATTTTTTATTTCTTTTTTTTGAGCTTTTTTTCATAGAAGTCTTTCTCCATCAATTGAATTAGGAATCATATGACCTCCTATAGGAATTACTCCTTTTAATCCATTCCAAATTCCATTATTAAATACAGTTATTTTATTATCTTCAGGTATTACTGTTACATGAGCACACCATAGACTAATAGAAAGAAATTATTCTCAAGCCACTCAAGGCTTATTTTTTACAGTACTTTTAGGAATTTACTTTACAATATTACAAGCTTACGAATATATTGAAGCTCCTTTTTCAATCGCTGACTCAATTTATGGTTCAACCTTTTTTATAGCAACAGGATTCCACGGAATTCATGTTTTAATCGGAACAACATTTTTAATTATTTGTTTAATTCGACATTTAAATAATCATTTTTCTAAAAATCACCATTTTGGATTTGAAGCAGCTGCTTGATATTGACATTTCGTAGATATCGTCTGATTATTCCTTTTTATTTCAATTTACTGATGAGGTGGTTAAATAATTATTTATATAGTATAAAAAGTACAATTGACTTCCAATTAATTAGTCTATTACTTAATAGTATAAATAATCTTCTCTATTTTAATTACTAGAACTATTATTATATTAATTTCCTTACTAGTCATATTTATTGCTTCTATTCTTTCAAAAAAATCTTTAATTGATCGAGAAAAATCTTCTCCATTTGAATGTGGATTTGACCCAAAATCTTCTTCACGTCTTCCATTCTCTCTTCGATTTTTCTTAATTACTATTATCTTCTTAATTTTTGATGTAGAAATTGCTTTACTTTTACCAATTATCTTAATTATAAACTTTTCAAATCTAATTATTTGAACATTAACCTCTTTAATTTTTATTTTAATTCTATTAATTGGTCTTTATCATGAATGAAATCAAGGTATATTAAATTGATCTATTTAGGGTTGTAGTTAAATATAACATTTGATTTGCATTCAAAAGGTATTGATAATTCAATCTACCTTGAATATGAAGCGATATATTGCAATTAGTTTCGACCTAATTATAGGTAAATTACCCTTATTCTTTAATTGAAGCCAAAAAGAGGCTTATCACTGTTAATGATATAATTGAGATAAACTCCAATTAAAGAAGTATGATGTTCAAGAAAAAGCTGCTAACTTTTACCTTTTAATGGTTAAATTCCATTTATACTTCTATTTATATAGTTTAAAAAAAAACATTACATTTTCATTGTAAAATTAAATTATTTTATTTTATAAATTACTAAAAAAAATTCATTATATTCAAAGATTAATTAATCACCCTAATATCTTCAATATTATACTCTTACTTTAAGCTATTTGAATAAAAAATTATGAATAAATATAAAATTATTACCCAAATAATAAATCTTAAAAAATAAATTTTTAAATTATTATTTTGTAAAACTTGATTTAATTGAGTATATTTAATTAAATTAAAATATAAATTTTGCCCACCAAAATATTCAGACCAACCTTGATCAAAGGATTTTAAAGACAATTTTCCAATAATCAAAAAATAATTAATTAATCCATAACTTGAAATATAAGGTATAAACCACATTGATCCTAAAAAATATGTCATATTATAATTATAAAAACTTTTATTAAAAAAAAATAAGGATACTTTACTAAAAATATAACCTACAAATCCACCAAACAAACATACTATTAAAGTTAATAATTTTAAATAAAAAGGTAAAACAATTAATACAGGACTTGGAAAAATTAATCATCTCAATATACTTCCTCCAAAAATTCTTAAAATTAATAAACCTAACATACTTTTTAACATAATTCATCCTTCATCATTAAGAATATTTAAAGAATAAAAATGAATCCCACCAGTTATAGTATAATATACTAAACGAAAAGAATAACATACAGTTAATCCAGTAGAAAAGAAAAAAAGAAAAAAAGAAAAAATATTAATGTAAGATAACGAAACAATTTCCAAAATTAAATCTTTTGAATAAAATCCAGCTAAAAAAGGTATTCCACATAATGCTAAATTAGCAACATTAAAACAAGAAGTTCTAAAAGGTATAGAAAATCTTAATCCTCCTATTAAACGAATATCTTGAAAATTGTTTATATTATGAATAATAGCTCCAGCACACATAAATAATAATGCTTTAAATAATGCATGAGTTAATAAATGAAAAAAAGCTAATTTATAATATCCTATTGCTAAAATTCTTATTATTAATCCTAATTGTCTTAAAGTTGACAAAGCAATAATTTTCTTTAAATCAAATTCATAATTAGCTCCTAATCCAGATATAAATATTGTTAAACCAGATAATAATAATAATAAATCTCCTACTCAAGTATATCTTAATAAAATATTAAATCGAATCAATAAATAAACCCCAGCAGTTACCAAAGTTGAAGAATGAACTAATGCAGAAACAGGTGTTGGAGCTGCTATAGCAGCAGGCAATCAAGAAGAAAAAGGAATCTGAGCTCTTTTAGTTATAGCTGCTAAAACTACCATTCTCCCAACAACTAATATTTCAAAATTATTTTTTATAACTTCCAGATAAAAAATATAATTTCATCTTCCATAATTTAATATTCAAGAAATAGCTAATAATAAAGCAACATCTCCAATACGATTAGATAAAGCAGTAAGTATACCAGCATTATAAGATTTTACATTTTGGAAATAAATTACTAAACAATAAGAAACAAGACCTAATCCATCCCATCCTAATAAAATTCTAATTAAATTAGGTCTAATAATTAATAATATTATTGATATAACAAATATTAAAACCAATATAATAAATCGATTTATCTTATAATCTCTTTCTATATATTCTTTTCTATAAAAAATTACTAAAGAAGAAATAATTAAAACAAAAGATATAAATAAAAAACTTATTCAATCAAATAACAAAGTCATTACAATTCTTCAAGAATTAAGAGAAACAACTTCTCATTCAATAAAAACTCTTCTATCATTTATTAAATAATTTATTCCTAAAAAAAAATTTAATAAACTACATCCTCCTAAAAAAATAAAACTAATTCTACAAATTGATAAATACTTAATGATTTAAAAAGAAACAATCTTATCATTGACATCACAAATCAATATTTTTATTAAACTATTTAAATAAATTCATAAAATACACATATCCCCCTTTAAAATTAATAAATTTAAAGGAAATCAATGTAAAAATAAAAGCAAAAATTCTCGTAACAAACCACCTCTAAAAGAATAAGTCCCAACAAAAATTTTTCCATGTTGTCTATAAGCATACAAATATAAAGTATAAGCAGCTCTAAAAAAAGATAAAAAAGATAATATTAATATAGATAACCAAGATCAACTAACAATTCTATTAATTAAAGTAATTTCCCCTAATAAATTTAAAGTAGGCGGTGCTGCTATATTTGCAGAACTCAACAAAAATCATCATAATGTTATTGAAGGTATAAAATTTAATATCCCCTTATTAATTAATAAACTACGACTCCCTAATCGTTCATAAGAAATATTAGCTAAACAAAATAAACCAGATGAACATAAACCATGAGCAATTATTAAAGTATAAGAACCACAAATACCTGTATAAGTTAAAGTTATTAATCCTGACAAAACAATTCCTATATGCGCAACTGAAGAATAAGCAATTAAAGCTTTTAAATCCGTCTGCCGCAAACAAATTAAACTAACTAATACACCCCCAACTAATCTAATTCTTACCCAAATATAATTAAATTTCAAACCCAATACCTGTAAAAAAGAAAAAACTCGTAATAAACCATAACCCCCTAATTTCAACATAATACCAGCCAAAATTATTGAACCAGAAACTGGAGCTTCAACATGAGCTTTTGGAAGTCATAAATGAACTAAAAATATTGGTATTTTTACCAAAAATGCTATAATTATAGCAAAATATAAAATTTCTAAATCAAAACTATAATTTCTTAATAAATAAAAAATTATTGATCCTATACTTCTATCTAAATAAAAAATACCTACTAATATTGGTAAAGAAACTAATAAAGTATAAAAAAGTAAATATACTCCAGCTTGTAATCGTTCCGGTTGATACCCTCAACCTAAAATTAAAAATAAAGTAGGAATTAATCTTCTCTCAAAAAATAAATAAAATATAAACAATCTAATACTTCTAAAAGTTAAAATTAATATTATTAATAAAAATAAAATATTAATTATAAATAATATTAAATAATTATTATTTTTATAAATTATTTCACTTGCTATTAATATTAAAGAAATAATTCATAATCTAAGTAAAATTAATCCATAAGAAATTATATCACATCCAAATAAATAAGAAATCCCTATAAAATAATCCATTCTTATAACTATTAAAATAAAAATAAATCTTACTAAAAATAAAAATCTTTGAACCATTCAATAAGTTCTAAATTTTAAACATAAAGGAAATAAAAATAAAATTGAAAAAAAAATCTTTAACATTGCAAAATATTAAATCTTTGAAAGTAATCATTCCCATGTGTACGAATTATTGAAACTAAAATAGATAAACCTAATGCTCCTTCACAAACTCTAAAAACTAAAAATATTATACTAAAAAAACTTTCAAAATTTAATATATTTAAATAAATTAATAATAAAAGAAATAATCTTAAAACAATATATTCTAATCTTAACAATATTGACAATAAATGTTTTCGATTAGAAACAAATATAATTACACCTATAATAAACAAAATTCTAAACAATCTTAAATTCAAATTTATCATTAGTTATAAGTTTTAATAGTTTAAAAAAAACATTGGTCTTGTAAACCAAAACTAAGAATTTCTTTTAAAACTTCAAGAAAAAAATTATTATTTTATCATTAATCTCCAAAATTAATATTTTCATTAAACTACTTCTTGATATTATACAATGACTTTTCTTATCTTTACTTTTTATTTTTAATTTTACTTTCTTAATAATAAATCATCCATTAGCTATAGGATTAACTCTACTTATCCAAACAACACTAATTTGCTTAACTATTGGACTAATAACAAAAACTTTCTGATTTTCATACATATTATTCTTAATTTTCTTAGGAGGTATACTAGTTTTATTTATTTATGTTACATCATTAGCATCTAATGAAATATTTTCATTTTCAACAAAATTAACTTTTTTTTCATCTTTACTTTTCCTTTGTTTTCTAATAATAATCTCATTTATAGATATAAATTATTTCTATCAATTCACAAATTTAGAAATATATTCTATTAATAATATAAATTCTTATATTATAGAAAACTCCTTATCATTAAATAAACTTTATAATTACCCTATCAATTATTTAACAATCATATTAATAAATTATTTATTAATTACATTAATTGCTATTGTAAAAATTACTAAATCCTTTAAAGGACCTCTTCGACCTATATTCAACTAATGAATAAACCCATACGAGTAAAACACCCTATTATAAAAATTATTAATAATGCTTTAATTGATTTACCAGCTCCCATTAATATTTCTTCATGATGAAATTTTGGATCTTTACTATTTTTATGTCTCATAATTCAAATTATAACAGGTTTATTTTTAGCAATACATTACACAGCAGATATTAACCTAGCTTTCTATAGTGTTAATCATATTTGCCGAGATGTAAATTATGGTTGACTATTACGAACTATTCATGCTAATGGAGCATCATTTTTCTTTATCTGTTTATACTTACATGTAGGACGAGGTATCTACTATAACTCATATCTATTTACACCTACATGAATAGTAGGTGTAATTATTCTATTTTTAGTTATAGGAACTGCTTTCATAGGATATGTTTTACCATGAGGACAAATATCATTTTGAGGAGCTACAGTAATTACAAATCTCCTCTCAGCAATCCCTTACTTAGGAATCGATTTAGTTCAATGAATTTGAGGAGGATTTGCTGTCGACAATGCAACACTTACCCGATTCTTTACATTCCATTTTATTTTCCCTTTTATTGTTTTAGCAATAACATTAATTCATATCTTATTCCTTCATGAAACAGGCTCAAATAATCCATTAGGTCTTAATTCTAATATTGATAAAATCCCTTTCCATCCATATTTTACCTTTAAAGACATTGTAGGATTCTTAATTTTAATAATATTACTAATTTTATTAACTTTAACTAACCCTTATTTATTAGGAGATCCAGATAATTTTATCCCAGCTAATCCTTTAGTTACTCCTATTCATATCCAACCAGAATGATATTTTTTATTTGCCTACGCAATTTTACGATCAATTCCTAATAAATTAGGAGGAGTTATTGCTTTAGTTCTTTCAATTGCAATTCTAGCTATCCTTCCTTTATCTCATTTAAGAAAATTCCGTGGTATTCAATTTTACCCACTTAATAAAATTATATTTTGAACTATAGTAATTACAGTAATTTTACTTACATGAATTGGAGCTCGACCTGTAGAAGATCCATATATCTTAATGGGCCAATTTCTAACAATTATCTACTTTTTTTATTACTTAACTAATCCCTTAATTAGTAAATGATGAGATAATTTACTAAATTAATCTATTAGTTAATGAGCTTGATATAAGCATATGTTTTGAAAACATAAGATAGAAATTAATATTTCTATTAACTTTACTAAAAATAATTAACTAAATAAAATAAATTAAAAAAATTTTATAACCAATAAAAAATAATAAATAGTTTAAAGAAAAAGGTAAGAATCCTTTTCAAGCTAAATATATTAATTTATCATAACGAAATCGAGGTAAAGTTCCACGAACCCAAATAAATATAAAAGAAATTAAAGTTAACTTAATAAAAAATACTATTGAAAATAAATCTCTTCCTAAAAATATAACACAAAATAATATTCTCATAAACAAAATTCTTGCATATTCTGCTAAAAAAATCAATGCAAATCCTCCTCTTCTATATTCAACATTAAATCCAGATACTAACTCTGATTCTCCTTCAGCAAAATCAAAAGGAGTACGATTAGTTTCCGCTAAAGAAATTCTAAATCAAACTAAAGCCATGGGAAACATAATTAATAAAAATCAAATAAACATTTGATATTTATAAAATATCAATATATTAAATCTCTCAATTAAAAAAATAAATCTTAATAAAATTAATGCCAAACTAACTTCATAAGAAATAGTTTGAGCAACTGCACGTAACCCTCCTAATAAAGCATAATTTGAATTAGAAGATCATCCAGCAACCATTACAGTATAAACCCCTAAACTAGTACAACATAAAAAAAATAATAACCCCAAATTAAATGAAAAAAGTTTAACAAATAAAGGTATACATATCCATACTAACAAAGACAAAAATAAAGAAAAAATAGGAGAAAAATAATAAGAAAGATAATTTGAAAGTAAAGGATAAGTCTGTTCTTTTGTAAATAATTTAATTGCATCACAAAAAGGTTGAGGAATTCCTATAATCCCTACCTTATTAGGTCCCTTACGAATTTGAATATAACCTAAAACCTTCCGTTCAAGAAGAGTTAAAAAAGCAACACCTACTAATACAAAAATTACTAATAATAATATACCAATAATAAATAATAAATTTTCAATAAAAAACATAGTACTACTTGTAATATAAATTACATAAATAAATTCTAAATCTATTGCACTAATCTGCCAAAATAGTTTATATTAATTATATTCACTTAAATAAATAATAATTTATCAAATATTAGGTCCTTTCGTACTGAAATATTTTAAATATTTAAAGATAGAAACCAACCTGGCTTACACCGGTTTGAACTCAGATCATGTAAGATTTTAAAAGTCGAACAGACTTAAAATTTAAGCAACTACACCTAAACTTATATCTTAATCCAACATCGAGGTCGCAATCTTTTTTATCGATATGAACTCTCCAAAAAAATTACGCTGTTATCCCTAAAGTAACTTGAATTTTTAATCGCTAATAACGGATCAAATAACCATAAATCAATGTAAAATTAAATTAAAAGTTATTCTAATTTTAATATCACCCCAATAAAATATTAATTATAATTATAATATAACAAATCTACAAAATTATAATAACTTAAATATAAAGATTTATAGGGTCTTCTCGTCTTTTAAATAAATTTTAGCTTTTTAACTAAAAAATAAAATTCTATTATAAATTTTTATGAAACAGTTAATATTTCGTCCAACCATTCATTCTAGCCTACAATTAAAAGACTAATGATTATGCTACCTTTGCACAGTTAATATACTGCGGCCATTTAATTAAAATCAGTGGGCAGGTTAAACTTTTTAATAATTTCAAAAAGACATGTTTTTGTTAAACAGGCGAACATTAAATTTGCCGAATTCTTTATAAAAACTTTTCACTCTTATTTATTTATACATAATCAATATACTAATTTTATCATTATTAATTTATTTTAAATATTAAAATAAATACTTTAATAAATAATTAAAATTTAATAAATAATTTCTATTAACTAATAAATTATAACATTTTTACCAATAATGGCTAATTCTAAGCCTATATTTATTAAATATTTAATAATTTTTAATAATTTATTTTATAGCTTATCCCATAAAACATTAAAATTAAATAATTATTTAATTAATTTACTTAACTAAATAATACAAAATTTCTAAATTAAATTTATTTCTTAAAGAACTAGATACCTTTAAAAACGAATAACATTTCATTTCTAATATATTATTTAAAATAATTTTATCACATTAACTTTTATAATATATTAACTCTTTTAAAATCGAGAAAATTAAATTTTATAACCTTTATTTAATAAACCCTGATACACAAGGTACAATAAATTAAATCTTCTTTTAAAATAAAAATTTTTCAAAATATTTCAATTTTCTTTCACAATACTACTTAACTATAATTAATATTATTTTTTCTTTAAAAAATACTAAAACAAACCATTTAATAATTACTTTTAATACTTTAATAAATAAAATCAAAAAATTAATAAATAAAATCTAATCAATTTATATTGATTTGCACAAAAATCCTTTCAATGTAAATGAAATACTTTACTTTTTAAGCTTTAAATTGCATTCTAGATACACTTTCCAGTACATCTACTATGTTACGACTTATCTTACCTTAATAATAAGAGTGACGGGCGATGTGTACATATTTTAGAGCTAAAATCAAAAAATCAATCTTTATTAATTTACTACCAAATCCACCTTCAATAACCCTATTTCAAATTTATATCCATATAAATAACTTTATTGTAACCCATTTCTACTTAAATATAAACTACACCTTGATCTGATATTTTATTATTTAAATTTTATGAAAATTATCTTTCTTTTAAAATATTCTTAATAACGACGATATATAAGCTGATTACAAATTCAAGTAAGGTCCATCGTGGATTATCGATTACAGAACAGGTTCCTCTGAATAGACTAAAATACCGCCAAAATTTTTAAGTTTCAAGAAATTATCTATTACTACTTAAGTTTTATTTAATTACTTTTTAAATAATAGGGTATCTAATCCTAGTTTATTAATAAAATTTCTGAGCTTCAATAAAATTTTTACAAAATTACATAAATTTAAAATTTCACCTAATAAATTTACTTTAATTTCATAAATTAACAAATTAACTCAAACTAAAATAATTTATTTGTATTATTTGTATAACCGCGACTGCTGGCACAAATTTAGTCAATACTCTATAATATTACTATATCTAAATTTACTTAATTTATAATACCAATTACTGCGAATAAAACAAAATATATTTACTATCAAAATAAATAAAATTCCTCACAAAAATTTACATATAAATTAAATTAATAACAAATTTTTAAGCTAAAATAAAACTTTATTCAAAAATTTATTTTAAAATTAAATATAACTATCATTTATATAATTTATATTTAAATAAATAAAATTAGTATAAAATTAAATAAAACTTTAAAATAATATTAATAACTCAAAATTGGTAACTCCTACCTATATCAAAAATTTTTAATAAACTAAATTTTATATTTTTAATTAAATATTCATTTTAAAACTTATAATACATACTCATATATAATATTTATATTACCCCTAATATATATTAATTATCAATAACATATGTATATAATTATAATTCATTTAAAAATAAATAATTAATTATTATATAATCAAATTATCTTTATTCACATAATTATACATAATTATTTCATAAAATTTTATCATAAAATTAAATATAAAAATATTTTATATATTATATTTAAATAAATAAAATTAGTATTTACAAATTTTCAAAAATTCGTACAAAGGCAAATTATCAATATTACAATTTTTTTTTTTTTTTTTTTTTTTAGATATAATATATATTGAAATTTTTAAAAAATTTATAAATTTTTATAAAATTTTATGAAATTTTTTAAAAATTTACGAAATTTTTAATTTTTGATAAAAAATTTCTATTAAATATTCATCTAAAATTTAGTATTTTTAAGAAATTTATTTTTTTGATAACTAAGTTAAATTAATAGATATTTATTAATATATAAATGTTTAATTGATTAATATTTATCTATTAATTACGATAATAAAAAAAATTTAGGATTAAGTAAAGGCTAACATTCATTAAATATTTATATTTAGAGAGGTATATAATTATCTCGTAGAAATAATAGTATTAGATATAAATATATTAATAATTTATAGACGATTGTTATTTATATATATTAATAAATTTATTAATAGTTAATATATTAATAATTCTAATACATAATTTTAATAATTATAAAATATGTATATATATGATATATATTTATTTATATATATATATATGCAAAAAAAAATTATCTATAACAAACCTTACTTATAATAAAATACCTCTAAATCTAAAAAAAAATTTTTAAAAATTTACAAATACTTTCTCTTCTAATTTTTTTTTATTTTTTTTTAAAAAATGACTAGATGAAAACCAATAAGTAGAATTCCAAAAATTGTAGTCAACATGTAAATTTTTTTTACCTAGATGAAAATTTACTTAGAGGATGCAACCTAAAATTTGTCTCTTCCATTTTTCATCTTATTTAATTTTTAAAATTTTAAATTTTAAAATTAAATTTTAATAATTTTCAATATAAATTCTATCTTTAAATTACTCCCCTAATTTTTTTCTCAAAAATTTTTTAAATTTCTCAAAAATTTCCTAAAAATTCTTAAAAATTTTCAAAAATCCCAAATTTCACAAATCTTACTAATTTTAATTATTAAAACTCTTTAAAATTAAATTAAAATTTTATACATTCTCATAAAAAATTACTATTAAACAAAAATATATATATATTTTTAGCATGAAAATTATATTATT